CACCGACTATTAGAAATCCGCCAATCCACATGTGGTGTGTGAACAAGGAAAGTTGTGTACCATAGTCAGTAGCTAGGTATGGATAGGGGGGCATAGAGTACATATGATGAGCTACAACAATGGTTGTCGAGCCTAGCATAGCTAGGTTAAGAGATAATTGAGCATGCCATGACGTTGTTAAGATTTCATAGAGACCCTTATGGCCTTGTCCTGTAAATGGGCCTTTGTGAGCTTCCAAAATATCTTTAAGTCCATGGCCAATACCCCAGTTGGTCCTATACATATGACCTGCAATTAGGAAAAGAATAGCAATAGCTAAGTGATGGTGCGCAATATCGGTCAGCCATAGACCACCGTTTACTGGATCTAGTCCTCCGCGAAAAGTAAGAAATTCTGCGTATTTGGACCAATTTAAGGTGAAAAATGGGGTTGCTCCTTCGGCAAAACTAGGATAAAGTTGAGCCAAAAGGTCGCGATTCAAGATAAATTCATGAGGAAGTGGTATCTCTTTAGGATCAACCCCGGCGTCAAGAAATTGGTTAATTGGTAAAGATACATGAATTTGGTGTCCCGCCCAAGAAAGAGACCCAAGTCCTAATAATCCCGCTAAGTGGTGATTCAACATGGATTCTACATCTTGGAACCAGGCCAATTTTGGAGCGGCTTTGTGATAATGGAACCAACCAGCAAAAAGCATTAACGATGCAAAAATCAATGCACCAATTGCAGTACAATAAAGTTGTAATTCACTAGTTATTCCAGAGGCTCGCCAAATCTGAAAAAACCCAGAGGTTATTTGGATTCCTCGGAAACCCCCGCCTACATCACCATTCAATATTTCTTGCCCTACTATTGGCCAAACTACCTGAGCACTCGGTCCAATGTGAGTAGGATCACTTAGCCATGCTTCATAATTGGAAAAACGGGCACCATGGAAGTACATGCCACTCAACCAAAGAAAGATAATGGAGAGTTGCCCGAAATGAGCACTAAAGACTTTTCGAGAGATCTCCTCCAAATCACCGGTATGACTATCGAAATCGTGAGCATCAGCATGTAGGTTCCAGATCCAAGTGGTAGTATCAGGGCCCTTAGCTAGTGTTCTTGAGAAATGGCCGGGTCTGGCCCATTCCTCAAAAGATGTTTTTACAGGATCCCTATCCACAATAATTTTTACTTCTGGTTCCGGCGAACGAATAATCATTAAGTCCTCCTCTTTCCGGACAAGACATACAAAGAGACCTGCCAACTGTCTTTTTAGTGAATCTTTGAAAGATAGATTTTGAAAGATAGATATTATGATTAGTTCTTTTCTTTACTATCTACCGTCCTTCTATTTTTTTTTAGTTATTCACTGGAGCAATTATATATTGAAGTCAATCCTAGGCAAGTGTTCGGATCTATTATGACATAAGGATTAGGTGCCTAACGGACATTGTATATCTTAAAAAAAAATATATATATATATATTTCCCGACGTAAGAAAAAAATCTTTTTAAAATTTAATAAACTGGTGTATTTTTTTGAGAGTATAAACTCCTATCTACATCTACTTTCCTTGAGCGTAATATAGGATTTTTTATTTGATTCTAAATTCCAAAATAACTCATTAGAATTATTAATTATTAATAAGATGGTCTTGATATATTAGCAGTATTTATATTGCCCCTCTTTTTATTCGCTTTATTACTTCTATTCTAGACCCTATCCCTAATGGTTTATCCTTATAAAATATCATATAAAATAGAAGGTAGAAGAAAGACGAACGGGATATAATGAAATTCTTGATTCGATCTTACGACCTAATTTATTTGATTAATGGATCAACAACCAAACCACCCATTTTATGAAAAAGGAACGTGGTCTTATTCAAATTCAAAGCGCTTCGTAATCTTCAACCAGTTCTGTGCTTCAATATAATTTCCTGGAGTAAGCGCTATAGCTTGTTTCCAATACTCAGCAGCTTGATCAAACCAAGCTTCTGCAATTTCTGAATCACCCTGTAGAATGGCCTGTTCTCCTCGGTCGGAATAGGCAGTTCCTTCCCCTAGAACCGTACTTGAGAGTTTCCTACCTCATACGGCTCAGAAATTGCTATCTTAATTTCCCCTATCTTAACTGAATTCGATTTTTGAAAAATCGATCCAATTTGTTCTTGGGTTAAGCAGAAGAAGTTAATTACCTAAGTTTCAAACCCTAATTTTTATCACTAATCAGTTTGATCTTTTTTCCCACTTTCAGAAGAATGAAGCATAGATAGATCGAGAGCCTTCGTTCGAATTTTCTGAAAAGTAACTATCCCGGTTTCATATATGAAATCCCTATAGAATCCTTGAAAAAGACTTTTTCCCATAAGATAAGAAAGAAAAAAGAACTTACTATCTTTGGGATCTGATACTACACCGCTGCTTAATCCCTTAGTGGATCGGCTCTATTACATAAGCAGATTCCTAAACTTTGCCCCATATCATGGGATAAGTAAGCAGTTTTTTTTAGTTGTATCGACCAAGTGGCTCACTAATTGATCTTTACGGTGCTTTCTCTATCAATTTGAGAACTTTATCCATAGAGTAGTAGTATAGGCCATACTTTCTTCCTTTTTTGATTCTCGTGAAGTGTCTTTCCTTCCTACAGCTGATAGGGAAAAATCGTTGTTTTTACGACCCCTATGTAGAAAGACCTTTTTGGCTAGTATTTACTAGAAAATTGGATTCCTTCTTATTTTCTTTCTATAGTGGAGATAGTCGCACGTAATGACAGATCACGGCCATATTATTAAAAGCTTGCGGTAAGAAGGGGTTTCGTTCTAGTGCCCGGAAATAATATTCCAAAGCCTTTGTATGCTCTCCATTGCTTGTGTGTATAAGGCCTATGTTATAGAGTATATAACTTCGATCGTACGGATCGATTTCTAGTCGCGTAGCTTCATAATAATTTTGCAAAGCTTCCGCATAATTTCCTTCGGATTGAGCCAACATCCGTTACGGTCGTTCATTCTATTCAAAAAATCTCCGTTCCAAAACCGTACATGAGGTTTTCATCTCATACGGCTCCTCCCTTCTGTACATAGTACTAAGCGAAATAATCTATAGAATCAAATTAGTCCCGTCTCATTATGGACCGAAAGGGGCTGGTATTTTTCCAAGAAATCTCTAGCCAACCTTCCCGCAAGAGGTTTTTCTTAACACCAATGAATTCTATTAATGCTAGAGGAAAATGATAGCTCCAAGAATTTCTTTGTTCTCAACGCCTTCTATTTAGAGGAATTAGCCACTTCAACGATCTTTGATGGTTATAGGGGTATCCAAAGTACAAACCTGATGGTTGTTTATTATCCCAACCATTCTTCCCAGCCCTGATATCGATCAGGAAAGGGTTAATTTCTAACAAAGTTTTTCTCTTGTTGATTCCTATTTTTAGGTGTAGTGCTTTTGTCCCCTATGTGCTGCCTATTGGTACTAATAGAGTAGGATTGGCCTGTAATCCATAACCTATCCTGTTAGGTGTAACCTTTCGCTCAATACTTAAATCTACAATTGAAGCATCTGAGGCCGCATCAATCGAGGATACACGATAGAAGGAATTGTTAATTAACCTCACCTTCCCAAAGCGTGGGTTTGCTTTACTAATTTTGTTCTCTCTATGCGAACCCCCTCTCTTTATCATAAGACTGAGGTGTAGGTAGGGCTAAAAAAACAAAAAAAAGAGTCAAATCGCACCATCTCTATAATAAGTAAATGCCCTTTTTTCCCCTGAGGTTGTTGGAATTATTCGCAATAAAATATTGGCTACAATTGAGGAGGTCTTATCAATGAAATTTCCATTTACACGGGATCTAGGCATAATTCCCAACCCATTCTATGATAGAATTGTTTTCATTCCTTCACAAAATAACATAAAAACAAACATTATAACTAGATCGATCCATATGCTCTAAATCGATAAGAGAGGTATGGATTTTCCGCTCAGCTTTAATTTTTTCCTTTTCCTTCTGTTTGGACAAGAAGAGATATTAAATATTTGACTAAGACTGGGTTTGATTCCACTTTCCTATTTCTCAACAACAACTTCGCTCATCAGCTATTTCGTGTTTTCAAAGTTATTAATTGTCTCATACCTTATTTTCGATTTCGATAGTCTAGTGTAGCGTACCTTATGCAAACAGAATTCTAATGTTTCTTTATTTTATTATGGAATAAGAAGAATTCTTCCATTCTCTTTTTCTTTGGTTTTAGGAAAACCCAAACTAAAACTTTTATAGGGAGAGCAATTCCTAGTAAAAAAATCCTGGATCCTTCCACTTAACTTAGATCAAAAGGAATTTTTCCAATAGAACTATGGAACCCCTGAGCGGTTGTACTTGTACTGCAGGAATAGGAAAACTCGCTATTCACTCAGTTTATTTGCCATAATAAGATTATGTGGGAGAGATGGCCGAGCGGTTCAAGGCGTAGCATTGGAACTGCTATGTAGACTTTTGTTTACCGAGGGTTCGAATCCCTCTCTTTCCGTTTTTCTTAATTCATCAACGTTAAGGAGCACAGTGTATCAAATAAAATAACAATTTATTCCAGCAATAATACCCTTATTTAATGGAAATAGAAATTCTCTATAGCAAATTACTGTGGTATATAAAATACACATAGAGAAAAGAACAAAAAAGAAAAAAGGATCCTCGGGTTAATCCATTTTTGCTAGTTGAGTAGGAAAATACGAATTAGGGCCTTAGGTCGATTTAGTTCGGGGAAAGGGGAAGAAAATTCTATGAACCTTTCCTTTTTTCGTTAAGTTCAAGTCTGACGAGAGTAATATTCTACAACTAACAACTCATTTATTTTGAGACCTACCCACTTCCTATCTAGGATTTTATTTACTAGTCCTTTATATTCCAATGTGTCAATCGTCAAATGCTTTGGCAATTTTCCCGGGTCGGATGAAGCAATAGAATTTTGAACCAGACTTTGTGATCTTTGGTTATCTTTCGTAGTAATAATATCTCGGGGTTTGCAACGAAAACTTGGTATATTAACTATACGACCATTAACCAAAATATGTCTATGGTTGACTAATTGGCGGGCCCCAGGAATGGTTGCCGCCATACCCAATCGAAAAAGGATATTATCCAAACGCATTTCAAGTAATTGTAGTAAAACCTGACCTGTGGACCTTTTTGCTTTTCCAGCGATATGTACATATCTAAGTAATTGTCGTTCTGTCAGACCATAATGAAAACGCAATTTCTGTTTTTCTTGAAGACGAATACGATATTGCTCCTTTTTCCCAGAATGGAATTTCTTTTTCAGATTACTTCCGGATTTAGGTGTTTTTCTAGTGAGTCCTGGTAAAGTTCCCAGACGGCGTATTTTTTTTAAACGAGGTCCTCGATAACGGGACATGAAGACTCCTTTTTTATTTTATTGAAATTTCATTTTACACAATTAATTTCATTGTATTTACATTACGGAATACATCGAAATTAAAACTGAATTAAACTAAAGGATAAACAGAATAAAATCAACTAAAGTACCATAAAAAATAGAATTCCATCAACATCTGGATTTTTTGTATATATATTATTTATTTTATTGTTTTGTATCTAGTAAAATTGTAAGGTAGAAAACAAAAAAGATCCTGGATTCCCCATTTAATCCGAAAAAAAAGAGATTCTTGTTCGTAGAACATCGATAAAGAAAAAAAAGCCGACTATCGGATTTGAACCGATGACCCTCGCATTACAAATGCGATGCTCTAACCTCTGAGCTAAGTGGGCTTAGATAGCAGAAATAGTGTAACAAATAGAAATAGGTATAGTATAGAAATCCATAAAATCTGAGATCTTAGTTATTAATCTTAGCTATTAACTAGTTCTCAATTTGAAGTTCTACTTAAAAAAATACTAGAACTTTTTAAAGATAAAGTTAGCTTGATATGCTTAACTAGAGGATATCCTTAAATAAAAGTATAGAATTTATTGAACTTTCTTTTTATTTCTCTAATTCGCAAATCTTTTTTTCTAAGAGTTGATTCCAATTTCTATATTGAATTGGATTTCAGATATTTTCAATTTGATATAGCTCGGACGAATAATCTAATACATAGAAAAGAAATATATATATTATGAAATATATTAAAGATATAATAATATATATATATATTAAAGAAATAATAAGGAGAAAATACGAATTTATTGGCGTTTTCATTCGATCATTGTAGACATTTTTTAGATCTTTTTTTATTTGTTAATAATTTGAGGATTCCTATTTCTCTAAGGAGAACATAAAGTCATAGCAAATAAAATTGCCAATTCTGAGTAGAAAAAAAATGAATATCAAGCGTTATAGTATGATTTTTAATACTCTAAAAAAGTAAGATGAGCGGTGGGGGAGAGAAAAATTTTTGGATATAGTGATTCGGATTGAATTGCAAATACAGCAACGATAGAATCAATGCAATTCTGAATTGCAATAAACAAGCGTAGTCTCTCAAATAGAATCGAACTGCTAGATGACGTCGAGTGATGAATTCAACGATTCCAAAAAAAGCTAAGAGATGGATGAAATTACGCAAGGAATCCAGGTCTCAAAAAAAAAGGAAAATGGGGATATGGCGAAATCGGTAGACGCTACGGACTTGATTGTATTGAGCCTTAGTATGGAAACCTGCTAAGTGTTAACTTCCAAATTCAGAGAAACCCTGGAATTAAAAAAGGGCAATCCTGAGCCAAATCCGTGTTTTGAGAAAACAAGGGGTTCTCGAACTAGAATCCAAAGGAAAAGGATAGGTGCAGAGACTCAATGGAAGCTGTTCTAACGAATCGAGTTAATTAGGTTGTTTTGGTAGTGGAACTCCTTTAAAATTAGAGAAAGAAGGGATTTATACATCTAATAAACACGTATAGATACTAACATAGCAAACGATTAATCACAGAATCTATAGTATAACATAGGTTCTTTATTCTTTTTTAGAATGAAATTAGGAAGGATTATGAAATAAAAATTGAATAAATTTTTTAGAATTATTGTGAATCCATTCTAATTGAATCTTGAGTAATCAAATCCTTCAATTTAAAGTACTCGAGATCTTTTAAAAAGTGGATTAATCGGACGAGGACAAAGAGAGAGTCCCATTCTACATGTCAATACTGACAACAATGAAATTTCGAGTAAAAGGAAAATCCGTCGACTTTATAAGTTGTGAGGGTTCAAGTCCCTCTATCCCCAAATCCTTTTTTATTCCCTAACTATCCTCTTTTATTCCCTAACTATAGTATTTATCCTCTTTTTTTCTTTTTATCAATGGGTTTAAGATTCATTAGCTTTCTCATTCTACTCTTTCACAAAGGAGCGCGAAGAGAACTCAATGGATCTTATCCTATTCATTGAATAGATTTCTTTTTTATTAGAGTATCCGCAAGGACTCTCGGTTATTAACTCTATTTTTAAGTATTATTAAGTAAGCCATGCACAATGCATAGGACCACCCCTCCCAAATTCCAATTTG